AGGTTGTTTAGTTTAAAAAAACATTTATTTTGAAAATAAAAATTAAATACAACCTTCCCCCCCCCAAAACCGAGTAGGGTGCCTGAATATAGGTTTTCCCTGATACGGAATATATGCTACTTGCCCCTACCACTCAAAGATAAGCTAAATCAAGCTAACGGGCCCATACCCCGTTCATGAATATATCTCTTTGTAATAATATTCCATCACAGACATCTAATCTTTCTCCCATTATTAATCATGAGTACCATCATTGCCCTATCATCAACTTCATGATTAATTATATGATTAAGATTAGAAACAAACTTAATCTCATTTATTCCCATAATCTCTTACCCTAAAAATCAATTTTTTTCAAAATCAGCCATAAAATACTTTCTAATTCAATCGTCAAGATCAATTACATTCTTATTTTTAACAATTTTCCTAGCCTCACTCCCTTCTCTTCTCCTTAAACTTCAGCCCATCATTACATTAATCATGATTATAAAATCAGGATCAGCACCATTCCATCACTGATTTATTACCATCACTAATAATATTTCATGATCCTCCCTTCTTCTCCTCCTCACTTGACAAAAAATCATCCCTTTTCTCATCATTTCCTTGATAAACACCTGAGTAATTCTCCCCCTCGCCATCTTAAACCTTATCATCGGTTCAACATCAGGCATTTCTACTCCCTCTACACGCCTTATCATAACCTACTCTTCCCTCTCTCATCAAGGATGAATATACTCCTCCATAATATTCTCAGACTCATTATGAATATTTTACCTAATAATCTACTCTATAAATTTTACTCTTTGCCTCCTCCCATTTAATCTCATAAATAACACCTCCCTTAATAACCCCCCTACTCTCTACCCCTCTAAGATCCCGCTATTCATTTCACTGATAAATCTAGCTGGCATGCCACCACTCCCTGGATTTATTCCTAAATGAATCATCCTTGAGGTAATCCCGACTCACTTCATTCTCTTATCTTTCTTCCTAATCACATCCGCAACTCTCTCCATTTTCTTTTATATACAAATAACTTTCCCAACACTCACTTCACCCATTCATAACAAACCCCTAACAAAATCCCTATTGCCTACCAAAATCACCCTTTACCCCTATATCCTAATATCTCCCCTACTGCTTTTCCTCTAGGACTTTAAGTTAAAATAAACTATCAACCTTCAAAGCTGGAAATCTATAAGTCTTATACTCCTCAGAACTTGCAATTCCATATGCTCTACACCAAAAGACTACAAATAAGACACCGCCCCTCCTATGAATTCAAATTTCATAATGCTCTCTACACCAATTTGTACCTAATAAGAGATTTATATCATTCATAAATTTACAATTTACCGCTTTTTCAGCCATCTTATTCCTGCGACAATGACTATTTTCAACAAACCACAAAAACATCGGTACACTATATTTCTTATTTAGCATATGAGCAGGATTAATCGGAGCCATACTCAGCTTTTTAATTCGATTAGAACTCTCATCCCCCAGACCTACCTTCTTTAATACAGAGCTATTTAACATTACCATTACCGCCCACGCTCTTATCATAATCTTCTTTCTTGTAATACCAGCAATAATAGGAGGATTCGGGAACTGACTCATCCCTATAATACTCGGCATCCCAGATATAGCCTTCCCACGATTAAACAACTTAAGATTTTGACTCCTACCGCCAGCCTTTATCCTCCTTACTCTTAGCATCCTTTATTTAAACGGCCCTAACACAGGCTGAACTATCTATCCCCCTCTCTCTAGCATCTCTGCAACATCATCTCCTAGTATTGATCTAGCCATTCTCTCTCTTCATATTGCTGGTGCCTCTTCCATCATAAGCTCAATCAACTTCATTACAACCATCCTTAACATGCACTCCCACAAGTCTTCCCTGTCCCAAGTTCCACTCTTCCCTTGATCCATCATGATTACTGCCTTTCTAATCCTCCTCGCTATACCCGTCCTCGCAGGAGCCATCACGATACTCCTTACAGATCGTAACTTCAATACTTCATTTTTCGACCCTACTGGTGGAGGAGACCCTATCTTATTCCAACACTTATTCTGATTTTTCGGGCATCCTGAGGTATACATCTTAATTTTACCCGGATTTGGCATCATTTCTCATATCATCTCTCACTACAGAGGCAAAAAAGAAACATTTGGTACTTTAGGCATAATCTATGCCATGATAGCAATCGGATTCCTAGGATTCATCGTTTGAGCCCATCATATATTTACAGTCGGCTTAGACGTTGATACCCGTGCATATTTCACCTCAGCAACAATAATCATTGCTATTCCCACTGGAATTAAAATCTTTAGCTGATTAGGAACCCTGTCAGGATCCATCCTTTCCTTCTCTGCCCCCCTCCTCTGAAGCCTCGGATTTATCTTCCTATTCACCCTAGGAGGATTAACCGGAGTTACACTCGCTAACTCTTCCATCGATACTGCCTTACATGACACCTATTACGTAGTAGCCCACTTTCATTACGTTCTCTCCATAGGCGCAGTCTTTGCAATCATTGGAGGATTTATCCACTGATATCCGCTATTTACCGGTCTTACTCTCAACCACACTGCCCTTAAAGCTCAATTTCTCACCATATTCCTTGGAGTAAACCTTACATTCTTCCCCCAGCACTTCCTCGGACTAATAGGCATACCCCGACGATACTTAGATTACCCGGAAATTTTTAGCATATGAAACATACTATCATCATTCGGCTCCCTACTCTCTATTATCTCCCTCTTTGCTCTTCTGATCATTCTATGAGACAGACTCATAACTAAAAAATCAACAATTACTGCCACCCTACCTCCATCCTCCCTCGAATGATTAAATAATACTCCTCCATCCTTCCACACTTATTCAGAACTCCCTATATTCTAAGTTGGCAGAAATTAATGCAATGAGCTTAAAACTCAAACATAAAGAAATTTATTTAGATATACCCTACCAAAAAATAACCTTCCAAAATTCAGTTTCCCCTCTTATGGAACACCTCATCTCATTCCATGATTATATCCTAATCATCCTATGTTTAATCACTACTATGATTTTCTATGTACTCTCATCTATAATTACTAACAAATATCTAAACCAACTACTAATCAATAATCAAGTTCTAGAATTCATTTGAACTTCCATCCCAGCCCTCATCCTCACATTTATCATAGTACCATCCCTTCATATCTTATATCTCCTTGATGAAACCACCAATCCTCTCCTTACAGTAAAAATCATAGGTCACCAATGATACTGATCGTACGAATACAGAGACTTTAAAAATATCCAATTTGACTCATACATAATTCCAAATAACCCTCTTTTACGCCTCCTAGACACAAACAATCGTCTTACTCTACCATTCTCTACCCTAACTCGCCTCCTCATCTCCTCACATGACGTTCTCCACTCATGAACCATACCCTCCCTAGGTGCAAAAATCGATGCCATCCCGGGTCGTCTTAATCAACTTACTATTTTCATCCAACGCCCAGGAATCTTCTTTGGCCAATGCTCCGAAATCTGCGGTATCAACCATAGATTCATGCCTATTTCTCTCCAATCAGTAAATACCCCAGACTTCATTAACTGACTCCATTCAGCATTGAATTTTAGTTAAACTATAACATTAACTCGTCAAGTTAAAATTCATAAATTCATATACCCCATATAATACCCCTCCACTGGACCCCAATGATAATAATAATCAACATACTTTTAACCATTACAATCATCTTCTCCTATTGCCATACCATAAAACTTAAAAAATAAATTCCCTCTTTTCATCATTTGATCCATTTACTAGCAAATTTCTCCCAATAGGATTCTTTCTTACAACCCTAACCTTTATTCTTATTCCCATAAACTTCTGATCTCACCATAGTATTACCCTAAAACTCCCAAACTCCGCCAAAAAAATCTTACATAATACACTCTTAGCTAACACTAACCCCTCCCTCCCTTTATCCTCCTCTATCTTCTTCCCCATCTTCACTTTAATTTACATCATAAATACACAAAGCCTCTTTCCCTATACCTTCCCCCTTTCCAGTCACATAATCTTCTCCCTATCACTATCCCTCCCACTCTGACTTGCACCTACTATCCATAACATTCTGCTCTCCCCACAAACCACCCTCTCCCACCTAACCCCTCAATCCACACCTACTTTCCTCATCCCTACTATAACCATTATTGAACTTCTTAGTCTCCTAATCCAACCTTTAACCCTCTCCTTACGTCTAATAGCCAACCTCACCGCAGGTCACCTCCTCCTAAATCTAATTTCCATGGCCACAAACCTTATAACTCTTATCCCCTCCACTATCATCCTTTCCCTTCTAACTTCCCTAGAACTAGCAATTTCACTTATTCAAGCCTACATCTTCACTGCCCTCCTTATACTTTACACTAATAATTAATGTTATTACAACAACCCTTTCACCTTCTAATCCCTAGCCCATGACCCATCACCATCTCCATATCCCTCCTCTCTACAACACTTTCCATAATTATTTGAATACACCAAACCAACCTCCATCCAATTATATATTCCTTTATATTAACCACTCTAACCATCTATTTATGAGCCAAAGACATAAGACGCGAATCCTCCATTCTCGGATTTTTTACAATTCCTATATTAATTAACCTACAAATTTCAATAATCCTATTCATCACATCAGAAGTCTTATTCTTTAGTGCATTCTTTTGAATACTATTCCATACAAGACTCAGTCCTAACATCTTTCTTGGTCTCCACTGGCCCCCTTTAGGTATCAAATCATTCTCCCCCACAGAAATCCCTCTACTTAATACCCTAATTCTTTTGGGCTCGGGGGCCGCCGTTACCTGATCACACCACTCCCTTCTAAATAAAAACCACTCCCAATTTTTACTCTCCCTATCCCTTACAATTATCTTAGGAACTTACTTCACCTCCCTTCAACTCCTAGAATATAACCTTGCCCCCTTCACCTTTTCCGAATCTACCTTTGGTTCCATATTCTTTCTAGCTACTGGCTTCCACGGATTTCATGTTATCCTAGGTTCCCTTCTCCTAACCCTCTCCCTAACACGCTTTTCTCTCCTCCTAATAACACCTGAACACCACTTTTCATTCGAAATATCAGCCTGATACTGACACTTTGTAGACGCCATTTGACTATTCCTTTATCTGTCAATCTACTGATGAAGAACCTATTTCTTTAGTATAATCAAGTACACTTAACTTCCAATTAAAAAGTCATAAGAAATAATCCTCTTAATCAACATCACCACCTGCCTGCTAATCTCCCTAACCCTTCTACTCCTTAGCCTAATCACCATAAAAAAAAGAATCTCAAATTCAAACTTCTCTTCCCCATTCGAATGCGGATTTGACCCTAAAACCAAAACTCGCCACCCCCTATCTCTCCAATTCTTCCTCATTTCCCTTACATTCCTAATATTCGATATCGAACTCGCTATCATCCTACCCCTTCCCCTCTCCCCTTCACTTAACCTTCCAATATCTCTTACCTCCTCCATCATCCTTCTCCCTCTATTAATCCTTGGTGTATACTATGAAAAATCAATAGGTCTTCTCTCATGATCAAAATAAAATTGTAGTTAAAATCATAACATTTGTCCTGCAAACAAAAATTATAACAATTTTAGACATAAAGCATTATTAATGCAAGCAATTTCGACCTGCTCATAGATCTAACATCTATGTCTAACTAGAACCTCTGGAATAAAACTTTTAATTTTATAATGACTAATAATCTCTAGTTTTGAGTAAAGCTTATGCATATCACTGTTAATGATAATCTTCCCCCTACTCAAAGGAATACATTAAAGGACTTCTAATCCTAAAAAGTGATAATATCATTATATTCCTCATTTCTTTAGTGTAAATAACACATTATCCCTTCAAGATAAAAATAATAAGAAATGCTTTTCTCTACTCCTAAGCATTTTCAATGCCTCATTCCTCATAAACTAAAAAAGCATATAAATACAATTACATAAAACAACATTAAAAAGAAAAACAATAACATCATATATTTCAAATCAATCCCAAAATAAACAACTCTCAACCTAATAACTTTACGCACTATCCCACTTCCTACATTCCCCTGATACATTATCCACCCATCCTCCAACACCATCATCATCCCCCTTAACTTCATAAATCTATTTCCAACCCCATATCCCCTAATATCCCACAACCTTCCCAATATCCCACTTACCTTATCAGAAAATAAACCAACCAGCCCTGCCCCAACCACCAACCCTAAAAAAGGTACTATCTTCTCCATTACGCTAACCATTACATAATCATAATATAAAATAGCAGACAATCAAACACCAACAACAACTGCCACCAAACACAAAATACTTAAAATAACCACATACACCCAACTAAATACATCAACACCTACTACCACTCTCTTGTACTCCCCAACTCAAACCTTGCACCAAAGCCGCAACCCATACCCTACGGTCAATACTAACCCCATAACCATCATCAGCTCTATTACCCCCCCTCTTATAGACCTCCATACCCACTCAACCATATAATCCTTTGAATAAAACCCACTTAAAAATGGAAATCCAACCAACGACAAAACCCTCACATTAAAAATCACCCCAACCAAAGGTATAGCCTGCATTTGACCCCCCATTCACCGTAAATCCTGCTCCCCCCCCAATCTTCCAATTACTACCCCCATCCTTAAAAACATTAAAGACTTAAATACAGCATGAACTAACAAATGAAAAAATACCAAAATCTTCAACCCTAACCCCAAACCCAACATCATCATCCCTAACTGCCTTAATGTAGAAAAAGCAATAACCTTCTTACTATCCATCTCACCCACAGCTATCAACCCAGAAAAAATCATTGTTCCTAACCCAATAAAAATCACCTCCCCACCATAAATAAGTAGCCCCCTATAACGCATCATTAAATAAATACCCGAAGTAACAAGAGTTGACGAATGCACCAAAGCCGACACCGGGGTAGGCGCAGCCATCGCTTCTGGCAATCAAGCCCTAAATGGAAACTGCGCCCTCTTTGTCATCCCAACAATCATTACCAAACCCCATAACCACCAACACCCTTCCCCCCACCACATAAAATTTCATGAACCTATAACAACTAGCCAACCCACTACTATAAATAACACTACATCACCAATCCGATTACTCAAATAAGTAATTATCCCAGAATAATCCACCCTCGCACCCCCATAATAAACCACTAAAAAATAAGAAACCACCCCCAAACCATCCCAACCCAAGACAATTCTTATTATATTAGGACTTCTAATTACCAACACCATAGAAAATACAAATAAAAACATCAAACCAAAAAATCACCCCCCTCTCCCCACCATATACTCGCCTCTGTAAATCAACACTATAAAAGAAATCATTAATATAAAACCTAAAAATAAAACAGAAACATAATCAAAATACAATACCATCCTTCACTCTAACCCCCCCACACTAGCTACCTCTCAGACCAATAACATCCCCAACTCCCTTATTCATCCCATTCAACCAACCACAACTCCCACCAACATAATACCCAATCAAACCAAATACATTAATCCAGAACAATCAATACCTAAGACCCCACAAATCTTTATTCTCCTTAAACTATCTAGATACAACAAACAAACCATCACACCTCCTACTATAAATCAAAAATAATGAATTAATAAAATATAATAATCCCTAACCATCAAGATCTCCCCACCCCCCACTCATCCTCCCCTCCGTCTCATCACCCTATACAAACAAATTCTATATGCCCCAATCAAAAATCTAACCAACCCCAACCCTCACATCAAACCCCCTACATACCCAGAAATCCCGAGATAAATCATTAATTCACCAAACATTCCCATAGTTGGTGGCACAGCTGCATTAAAAACACATAAAAAAGCAATTAACCCCACAAACAGGCTTCCATAAAACCCTACCATATAAATTGAACGACTCCCTACCAACTTATACATAATACCACTTAAAAAAAATAACCCAGATGAACTAAATCCGTGAGCTACCATCACCACCACCATCCCATAACCAGAAATAAAACTCCCCGACCTATATCCCATAATAACAAAACACATATGACTTAATGAAGAATAAGCCATTAACTTCTTAACATCAACTTGACGCAAGCATAAACCACCTCTTATTACCCCTCCTAACAATCCCATCACAGACAAAATCCCATCAACCCTTAATTCCCCCCCATACACCATCACACGATATAACCCATAGCCCCCAAGTTTTAATAACACCCCAGCCAAGATCATTGACCCTGAAGGGGAAGCCTCTAAATGCGCCTTAGGCAATCATACATGTAAACCATACATTGGCAACTTCACCAAAAAAACCACCAAAAATCCAATTACATACCCCCCTAACCCCACTTTTAAATCCACCATCTTCATTCCCCAACCCCCCCTTATACTTAACCTTACTAGCAAAATCAAAGACCTAAACACCGTATACATTATCATATACACACTCGCCCTCAAACGTTCCAACTGATATCCCCACCCCGCAAGAATAACAACTATAGGTAACATTCTAGCCTCAAAAAACACATAAAACACAATAAAATCCATAACCAAAAATCTAAGAACCACAAACCCTATTATAAATACTACTACTTTCACAAACAATACACTTCCATATTCATAACTACTTTGAATCATCAAAAAAAACAACAAACATCTTATAACAATTAAAAACCAACTCACATAATCAAAATATCAACCACCTCACATCACCCTTTCCCCCTCCAAATCTCACATTACCCTCATTATCACCCCAGAAATTACTACACCCACTACCATTCACACCCTTCGCCCAATCATCACTAACGCTATTAAACACACTATTACTCCTAGCATCCTATAACATGAACCACACCACAATATCTCCTATCATAACAACGCCTAACCTCTACAACCACACACAATCCAATCACCCTTACACAAACACCAACCACTAAAAAAATCATTACCCCATATACCTCTCCCCCCACACCCATCCCCCATCATATTCAATAAAACATTACACTCAAAGACATCATCTCCAACCTTAACAATCTCCCCAATAAGTGATTTATATTCCCAAAAAACCCTAAAGAACCCATTAAAAATATTACTAACATCAACTCAACAAACACAGCTTTTTTAGTTTATACAAAACACTGATCTTGTAAATCAAAAATAAATAAAAGCAACAAAAGAATAATCCTTCAATCCCCAAAATTAATATTCTAAATAAACTATCCTTTGAATTATCATAATACTTACCAACTCAGCCCTCTTCGCTACCCTCTCTAACCCCCTACTCATAACATTAAGTCTAATTCTTCAAACTATACTCATATCTTTCACCCTCAACACGTATCTCAACACCCCATGATATCCAATCATTATCTCCCTCATCATAATTGGAGGAGCTCTAATCATCTTCCTCTATCTAAGAACTTTAGGTCCCAATACCATTATACAACCAGAAAAAATCAAATGATCTCTACTCACTCCTCTTGCCCTACTCCCACTACTAACCACCTCTTCCCCTCTGCCAGCACCACTCACTAACAACCCATCAATCACACTCTCATCAAACTATATCCCTCTACCCCTTCTCCTTATATTAATCATCATCATAACTCTCATATCCTCCTCAATAATCCTTTCCAACATAAAATCCCCCCTACGATCAACCTCAAAGTAATGTCAATAAATATACTCATAAAACCTATCACTAATATCCCTATACCCTCCAACATTACATACTCATGAAACATCGGATCCCTTCTAGGCATATTACTTATTACACAAATCCTCACTGGAATCCTTCTATCCATACACTATCTCCCCCAAAGAAACATAGCCTTTACATCCATCATCAACATCACTCAAGAATTAAACAAAGGTTGAATAACCCGCTTCATCCATACTAACACTGCTTCACTCTTTTTCCTCCTAATCTATCTTCACATCTCCCGAACCATTTACTACAAAAGATACTATCTTATTAAACCTTGATTAACAGGATGATCTCTCCTCATCCTCCTCATAATAACCTCATTTTTAGGATACATTCTACCTTGAGGTCAAATATCCTTCTGAGCAGCTACAGTAATCACTAACCTCCTATCAACTATTCCCTATATTGGAAAATCCCTTACCTACTGACTATGAGGTAGCCATAACATCTCAGATCCCACCCTCAACCGATTCTTCTCCATACACTTTTGTATCCCTCTTATTATAACCTTCCTCTCAATAACACATCTCTTTACCCTCCACCTTACTGGCTCTTCCAACCCCCTTGGTACTAATAGTAATTTAGATAAAATCCCATTCAATCCATATTTTACAATCAAAGACTCCTACACAGCAATCGCTACTCTACTACTAATCTCCATAATTTGCACTTCCTGCCCCCACATCTTCCTATCCCATGACAACTCAATCCTAGCAAATCCCATATCCACACCCTCACATATTCAACCAGAATGATACTTCCTATTCGCCTACTCCATCCTACGATCCATCCCCAACAAGCTAGGAGGAACTCTTGCACTCCTCCTTTCCATCACCATCCTATTAACCCTACCAATACATAAACCATCGACAATCCCCAATACCTTCCAACCAAAATCTAAAATTTTATTCGCCACATTCATCACTACCTTTATCATACTTTCATGACTAGGTTCCTGCCCAACCTCTCACCCCTTCAACATCATCACACCCATCTTTACTACCCTCTACTTCCTATTCTTCCTAACATACCCAGCACTCTCCTATAAATATACCCCCCACCTTAATACCCACTAATTCTTAAATCTATGAAACAAAGTTAACTTACTCATCAAATCATTAACCCACACCCTACAGCCACAACATACCCCCATAACCTACAATACAATAAAACCCCTCAAGACAAAAATATCAACTTATCATAACGAAACCGCGGAAGAACCCCACGTCATCATAAAATCCTCCATCTTACCAACATAACCTTTAAACCCCCCATCAACCCTCTTAAACCCCCCATAAATATTCACCTCAATAACCCTCTCCAAAACACAACAAACCCATACTCAGATATAAAAATATATACAAACAATAAAGATCCATACTCTACATTATACCCAGAAACCAACTCCGATTCCCCTTCTGAAAAATCAAAAGGCCCACGATTTAACTCTGAAATACATACCACCCCCATCACAACAAACATCAAAACATTCAAAACCATCAATCATACTCCCTCAACCATAACCTCTAACCCATACCCCCCCATATATAATACCCAATACATCACAACTAAAACTAAGCTCACCTCATAAGAAACAGTCTGAGCAACAGATCGTACTCCCCCCAACAACCCGTACTTCCTATTACTCATTCACCCCCTCATCAATAACCCATAAACACTTACCCTCAACACTAAAACAAAGCCTAATAAACCCCACTCTAGCCTATACACCCCCCAAAAAGTAGGATACATACTTCATAATAACATCATTAAAAAAATAAACAATCAAGCCCCCCCCACATAACCTCCCATATCCCCCTCCCTCAACAACACTCACCCCTTATTAACCAACTTTAAAGCATCAGAAAAAGGCTGCAGATACCCACCCCCCACCTTATTAGGCCCCTCTCGCCATTGCACTAACGATAAAATCTTACGTTCAACTAAAGTCACAAAAGCTAGACCCATCACCCCAACCACCAATAATATTAACACTTGTACAAAACCCAATATCATATCACTATCCTCTCCCCCTAAAATTATTCCTCCCTCTAAATCCTTTCGTACTATAGAAAGATCCCAAAACTTTAAAGATAGAAACCAATCTGGCTCACGCCGATCTAAACTCAAATCATGTAAGTACTTATTAGTCGAACAGACTACAAACTAAATCTTATACTCCCCAGCTCCACTTAATTCAACATCGAGGTCGCAAACTGTTACATAGATCCGATCTCACCATAACAATTACGCTGTTATCCCTTAAGTAATTTTTTCCATTTATCAATAAATCATATCACCTTCCATAAGAATCACCAATCAATTGAAGATAACCTCTTCATTCTCCGCCCCAGATAACACCATTGCACCATCGCTCCCTCACCCCCATAAATTTCCTATAACACAATAGCATAAATTTTAAAGGGTCTTCTCGTCCCCTAACTCCACTCCAGCTTTTTCACTGAAAAATTAAATTCAAAAAAACAATCAACACAGTACCAACTAGTTAAACCCTTCATTCCAGTTACCAATTAAATAACTAATTATTACGCTACCTTAGCACGATTACATCATCGCAGCTATTCACCCAAGCATTGAGCAGGCCTTACCTTATATAATTCATAAGAAAATGTATTTACTAAACATTCCAGCTGAAACTTTGCCAAATTCATTGACTATTACTAAACCATTAAATATAACAAACCACACTTTTACTAATTCCAGCATTATATCTAAGAATAAAAAATTACCTCAAACTCTCAGCAATTATAATAAAATAAAAATAAATAAGTATTAACACACTCCATGACTACCCCTAAGCCAATATTTACTTCAATACATCACTAATTTACAAAAAAAAAAGAGATTATCCTCCTCTTTCTTCTTACCTATAACCAGCACCATAAATTTGTAAGCATCTCACCCCTAAATAACTTTCATAAACTAATATCACAACCTCATAAAAATTATTTAACTCATTCACGTCCGAGAATTAAATATACAATTAAATTTCACTAAACCCTTATACAAAAGGTACAAACCCTTAAATCCTCATACACTAATAAATCTTCATCAATACAATAAACTATCACAAAAAAAAATTTCTATACTAATACCCAAACACATCTCCAAACAATCACCAACCCTAGCAATACTAAAACATCAAGAAATCCTACCCTTTTGTCGTAAACAAAAACTCTCCTCCTTAAGCTAATTCTTGCCTAGATACATCTTCCAATACATCTACTATGTTACGACTTATCTGATAACTACACCAGAGCGACGGGCAATATGTACTTATATCGCAAAAATTCACAACCCCATTCTAATAAATCATTACTTTCAAATCCACCTTCAAGAACAAATTACATCATCCCATTCATATAAATAAATTCATTGTAACCCATTATAACACCTCATCAAACCGCACCTTGATTAGAAATATTTATCAACCATAATCAAGAAAATTACTCATCCCTAAATCATCTAAACAACGATATACAAGCCCAAAACAAGGCAAGTTCCTCGCGGACTATCATTTATCAAACAGATTCCCCTGAAATTACTCTACACCGCCATATCCTTTAAATCCCATTCTTCCTCTACCAATGCAAATACTAGGGTATCTAATCCTATTTTTAATCTACACTTTTAATAACCCCTAAACCTAAAATTTCACCTAAAATTTCATAACCAACCACTCTTACTTAAAATTCGAATCCCATGTCTAACCGCAATCGCTGGCACATCCTTAATTAATTCTTTACACTACCTAAATCAATCTCCCATTATTTTTAATTCAACATACCACCATCCATCATCTAACTTATATGCATACATAAATAAATAACCTTAACTCAAACCAGAACAAAATTCCTGCTAAAAGCCTTAGCATAATTAAATCCTAAATCTAACACATAAATTCTGTCATCTTAGCCACAACCATCACCCTAATCCAGACTAATCTCTCTCAACCATCACCCTGATCCAGACTAATCTCYCTCAGCCATCACCCTGATCCAGACTAATCTCTCTCAACCATCACCCTGATCCAGACTAATCTCCCTCAGCCATCACCCTGATCCAGACTAATCATTTTCAACCATCAATTCATGCATTCTATACAACCCTACACTCAAGACAAATCTAATCATAACCAATACACCTATAAAAGAACCTCTTACAGCCAATCACTTTCCCCCCTTAATAAATTAATTAATTTTACTATATTTAAAAATTGAAATATATCATTAAATTTTATAATAAAAACCTCCTCCTTTAAATATTACCATTAAAATTTTCAACCATCCTTTATATTGTTAATATATTAAAAATGAAAATTCTAAACGATTAAGGTCTACATAAGGTACGAAGATTTTAATTTTTCTTCTAATTTTAAAGGGGTTATAATTGCTTGATATTCCATTAAAATTATTACTAAAATGATTAGTAATAACATTTATGGAAGATCTTCATTAATTTACATACGAATTGTACAATTATTATATATTACATCAATAATATTAATATTAAAAACTATGACGCAAATTTTCCAAAACTTTCTATTAATTTTATTACAGCCATCTTTCACCCTCACTCATTCAACCTTCCTCACAGCGCATATCCTATACATTCCCTAACAATATTTTCCTCCCGCTAAATATTACCATTAAAATTTTCAACCACCCTTTATATTGTTAATATATTAAAAATGAAAATTCTAAACGATTAAGGTCTACATAAGGTACGAAGATTTTAATTTTTCTTCTAATTTTAAAGGGGTTATAATTGCTTGATATTCCATTAAAATTATTACTAAAATGATTAGTAATAACATTTATGGAAGATCTTCATTAATTTACATACGAATTGTACAATTATTATATATTACATCAATAATATTAATATTAAAAACTATGACGCAAATTTTCCAAAACTTTCTATTAATTTTATTACAGCCATCTTTCACCCTCACTCATTCAACCTTCCTCACAGCGCATATCCTATACATTCCCTAACAATATTTTCCTCCCGCTAAATATTACCATTAAAATTTTCAACCACCCTTTATATTGTTAATATATTAAAAATGAAAATTCTAAACGATTAAGGTCTACATAAGGTACGAAGATTTTAATTTTTCTTCTAATTTTAAAGGGGTTATAATTGCTTGATATTCCATTAAAATTATTACTAAAATGATTAGTAATAACATTTATGGAAGATCTTCATTAATTTACATACGAATTGTACAATTATTATATATTACATCAATAATATTAATATTAAAAACTATGACGCAAATTTTCCAAAACTTTCTATTAATTTTATTACAGCCATCTTTCACCCTCACTCATTCAACCTTCCTCACAGCGCATATCCTATACATTCCCTAACAATATTTTCCTCCCGCTAAATATTACCATTAAAATTTTCAACCACCCTTTATATTGTTAATATATTAAAAATGAAAATTCTAAACGATTAAGGTCTACATAAGGTACGAAGATTTTAATTTTTCTTCTAATTTTAAAGGGGTTATAATTGCTTGATATTCCATTAAAATTATTACTAAAATGATTAGTAATAACATTTATGGAAGATCTTCATTAATTTACATACGAATTGTACAATTATTATATATTACATCAATAATATTAATATTAAAAACTATGACGCAAATTTTCCAAAACTTTCTATTAATTTTRTTACAGCCATCTTTCACCCTCACTCATTCAACCTTCCTCACAGCGCGTATCCTATACATTCCCTAACAATATTTTCCTCCCGCTAAATATTACCATTAAAATTTTCAACCACCCTTTATATTGTTAATATATTAAAAATGAAAATTCTAAACGATTAAGGTCTACATAAGGTACAAAGATTTTAATTTTTCTTCTAATTTTAAAGGGGTTATAATTGCTTGATATTCCATTAAAATTATTACTAAAGTGATTAGTAATAACATTTATAGAAGATCTTCATTAATTTACATACGAATTGTACAATTATTATATATTACATCAATAATATTAATATTAAAAACTATGACGCAAATTTTCCAAAACTTTCTATTAATTTTATTACAGCCATCTTTCACCCTCATCCATTCAACAATAATTACAAATTCAACAATAATAACACCATAAATCCTAACAACCACCCGCAACACCTTAAATCACCATATAAGCTCTTCTTTTCTTGTATAGATTATTTCCCTAATACTTAAAAAAATTACATTGTATAAAGG